TGAAATGATTGAAGTTTTTCTATTTGGAATCGTCTTAGGTCTAATTCCTATTACTTTGGCTGGATTATTCGTAACCGCATATTTACAATACAGACGTGGTGATCAGTTGGACCTTTGATTAATTAACATCTCTTTTTTTAACTGACCCCCCCTTACTTAATTTAATTTTATTTAATTTAATCCGGGGGAGGTCAAGGTCAAATTCAGATTGCTGTTCAATTATTTCAGTTTAGTGTAATTTTCGATCTACCAAGCTAACAAGGCAAGAGCGGTATCACGCTCTGTAGGATTTGAACCTACGACATCGGGTTTTGGAGACCCACGTTCTACCGAACTGAACTAAGAGCGCTTTCTTATCACAACGGAAAAGACTATAAGGAGGGGGATTCTTTTTTTTTTCTAACGCCGATAAATATTTCTTGCATGTGTATACTATCACATATCATTAAAGATTATGTATGTCCAAATTGAATCGATCAAAATGGATCTCTCGTTACTGTTCCTCTGAACAGTAATAGGTAGGGATGACAGGATTTGAACCCGTGACATTTTGTACCCAAAACAAACGCGCTACCAAGCTGCGCTACATCCCTTTCAATTGGTCTACAGTATCATTGTAGAGAATCCCCGTCTTGTTTTCCACATCCTTATTCTCTTTCCTCCATTGATATGCAAAATGGATCCCGGCATTTCTTTTTTTTTTCGTCTCATATCATATAACATATAATAAAAAAAAAAATATTTTTCTCGGGAATTCTCAGACGGAAAGGGACCCTTTTTTCTGCTTTAAGAAAAAGAAAAAAAATCTTATCTACCGAATCATTGCCCATTTCAATTTGAATTAGGGATTCCGCACACAAATAGAAGGGGTCTTTAACTACATATACATCTCTTACCATAATGTATTACAATATGGAATACAAAAAAAAAGAAGGAGGATTTTCAATGCGAGATCTAAAAACATATCTTTCCGTGGCCCCGGTACTAAGTACTCTATGGTTCGGGTCTTTAGCAGGTTTATTGATAGAAATCAATCGTTTATTCCCCGATGCGTTGACATTTCCTTTTTTTTCATTCTAGTTATTGACATAGAAAGGGGTGAAGAAGAGTAGAGATAGAATCAAATATTTGTCTCTCGTTCCCCTCTTTTCTTGTTTTTTTTTTTTGGAATTCGATAGATAGAATAAGGGGCGAACGAGAAAGAAAAAGTGGATTCCACCTCAGCGAAACTCGGGTTCAGGCTCCAATTAAATTCAAAATAGAGTTAAAGTTAAAAGAATCGAGTTAAAGTTAAAAGAAAAGCGAAATGGAAATGTGGCTAGGGGAAGAGTATCATACAATACAAGATACTTAAATGAAATACTGTACTGTGAGTAGAAATATAGTTAGAAATTTTTGTATTACTTACTATTTACTATATGGATTGCAACAAAATCTTTATTTCAGAATTGGATTTTGAGTTGTTAGCAACTTCTATTTTTTTTGGTTCCTTTCTTCTTATTCGCTTTGGATCGGAAAATAGAAAAGTTGGGTGAATCAAAACCCGAAAGGAGGTTCATGGCCAAGGGTAAAGATGTCCGAGTAAGGGTTATTTTGGAATGTACCGGTTGTGTTGGAAACGGTGTTAATAAGGAATTGGCGGGTATTTCCAGATATATTACTCAAAAGAATCGACACAATACACCTAGTCGATTGGAATTGAGAAAATTCTGTCCCTATTGTTCCAAACATACAATTCATGGGGAGATAAAGAAATAGATATAGATCGAACCGAGTTCTTGTGTGTCACTCTTCCAAGGAACATGAAAAAAAATTAGATATATATATCGATCTATTATTCATATATTTAAATAGAAACAACTAAATAGAGACAAGCAAATCCTATTAATTCATTTTAGAAATCATTTTTGATTGGATCGGAATAGGATTTTAACGATTAGGATTTGAAGGCTAAGGAATAAAAAAATTATGGATAAATCCAAGCGGCTCTTTCTTAAATCCAAGCGATCTTTTCGTAGGCGTTTGCCCCCGATCCAATCGGGGGATCGAATTGATTATAGAAACATGAGTTTAATTAGTCGATTTATTAGTGAACAAGGAAAAATATTATCTAGACGAGTGAATAGATTGACCTTAAAAGAACAACGATTAATTACTATTGCTATAAAACAAGCTCGTATTTTATCTTCGTTACCTTTTCTTAATAATGAGAAACAATTTGAAAGAAGTGAGTCGACCGCTAGAACTACAGGTCTTAGAACCAGAAAAAAATAGGCTTACTCCTCAATTGAATCAAAATTCCAATCAGAACTCAAACACCTGGATGTTTTGGTCAACAAATCCTGGAATCCGTTGTGTTGTAAGAAAAAAAAGAATTGGGGAATAAGAATAAATCTTTTTTTATTGAACGTGTTCGCTCATTTTGACGATTTTATCATATTATCCCGATTTTATCATAGTAATTTCTATTCTACCTTCCCGGAGTTCATTCTCCAGAGAACTCCATTTAAAAGATTCTGGAAGATTCCTTCCAACCTCCTTATTTTATGATCTCATTGGAAATCATATAAAGACAATTACTATTTGATATAGCTATTTGTGCAAGTATTTTACGATTAAGAAGCAACTGCCCCTTATACAGATTGTGTATTAATCTACTATAAATATAGGATACTCGATTTCGCCGAATTACTGCATTTATTCGAGTGATCCACAAACGACGAAAATCTCTTTTTTTCCTATCTCTATCATGATGAGCCGAAGCCAAAGCTCTTATTTTCTGTTGCGTAATTGTTCGAGTAAGTCTTGAATGAGCCCCGCGAAAGCTTGAGGCAAATAAACGAAGTTTTGTTCTACGTCTCCGAGCTATATATCCTCGTCTAATTCTGGTCATTGAATAAATGAAACTTTGATGAATAACTAATTGATTTCCTTTCTTTCAGTTATTCATTTCCCCTTTCCTAGTCTATTAATAACAAAACGGATTCTTCCAATTTATAAGATGAAAATTCCAATGGCTTTTGCTACTATAACCTTCCCGACCACACTTTTTTCCTTTTTTCTAGGCGCATTGGAAATAAAATAAAGTAGTAAATAGAAATAGATAAAGAAATTGTGGGTTCCATCGTCTCTATGGTTACTTCTTAAACGGTGAGGTCCTTTCTATACACCGGAGCCCTTTCCCTCATTTAATCAATCCTATTGTATTGGTAACTTGTACAGTTACCACTCTTTGGCTCTACCCATGAATTTTCCAGTAATAGGTCTTTCCTAACGAGATATACCTTATACAGTAACGGTATTTAATTATGAAGTTTGGTTGGGTAGCTGACCCTGTTAGTCCGTTCTTGCAAGAGTAGAAACATAATCTTTCCGCTTTTTAAATAGGATTTCCCCCCGCTTAATGGATAACTATTTGTTACCAATGGGGAATTCTTTCTCATCTTAAATTGCAAATTGAAGTGATTGAATTTGCACCAATGGAAACCATAAATTTCATACACAATAGAAAGATATGATAGATCTATCCTTTTTAGTTTTAGATCGTGAATGGAGTTCTTCCATTCTATCCGATTCAATGGTACTGATCATTGATATTGGAAAATTCGTTTTCTTTCTTTTGTTTTGTCTCAACCCATGATTTAAACGAGTCGCACATACACCCTCGTACATGTTCCTCGGCGCTGAGGGCATCCCCCAAGAGCGGGGGATTTCGTGACGTTTCTGATTGGCTGTCTTGGGTTTCTAATAAGTTGTTTAATAGTTGGCATGCTGAATTATACATTAGGGGTTGGTTTAGATCGATCCTAACCGGACGATTATGAATTTCTTCTATTTAATAGATTATATAGAATATTAAACCCTTAAGAAGTAAGAAGATAAAATCGGAAATCGTGTATTTGCGTGAAATCACTGCTATTTTTTATACAACCGCTACAAGATCAACAATTCCATGAGCTTGGGCTTCTGTTGCTGACATAAAAACATCCCTTTCCATGTCTTCGGATACAACCCATAAGGGCTTGCCTGTTCTTTGTACATAAACCCTTGTAAGGGTTTCGCGCAGTTTCAGTAGTTCTTCCGCTTCCAGGATAAATTCGCCCGTTTGTGCCTCATAAAAAGCGGCAATAGGTTGATGGATCATTACCCTGATTATATAGATAAGATAACATAATAAAACGATATAGATAATATAACATAATAAAAGATTCCTATAGCTCGACGATCCGTGGAGGGGAAGAGAGAAAGAATAAGAAAAAGATAGAATTGAACAACCGTACGGGCATTTTTGCGCATTGCATACGGCTCTCCAATGGACTTCACTTTTTTACCTTTCATCGAAGAAAGAGAAAATATGGGGTCTCTTATACCCAGATCGGTAAATGATCCAATTACCACCCTTCTTTTTTTTGGAGGAGTTCAAAAATACTATGATGGCCCCGTTGCTTTCTATATTTATTTCGGCTGTTATTCAGCAATCCCAAAGTTTCTTTCTTTTTTTTTATTTTCGTACTCTTTGATAACCTAAATCCTGTTAATAATCCTCTGGTGTAAAAAAAGTTTGTGACGCTGAAATAGGCCTACGATAGGTAAGATAAAGTCGTAAATACCCTTCGTTTGTCTCATACTACTCTTTCGATACATAATCGAGAATCTTTTGAAAAAAAAAAACAATAAAGAATTTGGATATCGAATTCGAAGTGCCATGCTATTATTACTGAATATTAATAATTCATATGGTGAAGGCATAGTCTTCTTTTTTCTCTCAAATAAAAAACTCATTGGCGCTAAGCGTGAGGGAATGCTAGACGTTTGGTAATTTCTCCTCCGACCAGGATAAAAGACCCCATTGAGGCGGCCAATCCCATGCATATTGTGTGTACATCTGGTCGCACAAATTGCATAGTATCATAAATAGCTATTCCGGGTATTACCCAGCCGCCAGGAGAGTTTATAAACAAATAAAGATCCTCGGTATCATTCTCTATACTGAGATATACCATAAGACCAATAAGTTGATTCGAGATCTCGCTATCAACTTCTTGGCCTAAAAAAAGTAATCTTTCTCGATAAAGTCGGTTGATTAGGATCAAATTGTATCCTTTAGGAGCCGTACAGGCACCTTTTGATGCATACGGTTCAACATGCGAAAAAAATCAATGTGTAAACTCCAGCCCTCTTTCTTTTTTCATAGCGGGTTCTTTCTAACTTCTAGCGAAGGGGCTTTTCTTCCATTTTTCAAGAACGATGACTTTGGCGGGTTTTCCTATAATAGAAAAAACAATTCACTAAACTTATCGAACTAACCTTTCATTGATGTATTTTTTCATCGAGATCCGATTCAAAAATCACGATGTCATTTTCTTGTTCCTGAATGGGCTTCTTCAATTTTTTTAGGTTTATGCTCTACTCCGAGTAAGTATCTGCCCGATTTTGATTTGTCCATATAGGACAAATGACCCCAATACCACGTCTTTTTTTTGCTATTACCCCCCCTTTTTTCAATTCATTTCTTTCATGCCTTCTGCTAAATATTCGACGTATTCATATTCATTCCCTTTTGGATTCGATTGATTAACAGTTTGAGATCATTCCTATTTAACGAAATCGAATCGTTTATGATATAAGTAATAATCATAAATATATTACCAATTGGGTTTTTTAAACGGAGCCTGGATACTTCATTTTATTGGTCCAGCCAAGCCGACCATAAATTATTTTAATTGCTAATATTATTTAATCTAGATACCTCCTCACAAAACGGATCTATTTGCACTTCATTGCGCTTCACGCTACAAATTTTTGATAATTCAATTTTTTTTTGGGGGCGAAACAGAGGATATCTCCATCGAGGGAGAGAATGGGGAAATCCCATATGACCCAATATATCTGACAAGTCGCACTATACGTCAACCCAAGATGCATCTTCCTCTCCGGGACTTCGAAAAGGTACTTTTGGAACACCAATAGGCATAAACTGAAAGAAAAAAGAATTAAGTACTCTATTTCACTTTGATGTGGAAGCGTAATAATGTGCTTATTATCTTAATAATATCGACCTTTATCATATTTTATATATAGATTGAATAAGTTCAGAAAATAAAGTAAAGGAAAACAGAATGAAGAAAGGAAAATTCTTACGAATAGGCCCTTTGAATGATGACCAAATATAGATGCATTCGCTCATAGAAAAGGGAATCAACCCCCATTGCGTATTGGTACTTATCGAGTATAGAATAGATCTGCTTCTCTTTTTTCCTACGAACCGAACTGTTCCATTATTACTAAATACTAAAAGAATAGAACAAATATTAATCCTTTTTCCGAGAGAATCGGCTGAAAAAAAAAGGGCGGTCCATAGCATAGTTTTTTTTTTCAATGCAATAATGCAATAAAGTTACATAGTGTCTATTTTTTGTTGATAAAGGGGTATTCCCATGGGTTTGCCTTGGTATCGTGTTCATACCGTCGTATTGAATGATCCCGGTCGTTTGCTTTCTGTCCATATAATGCATACAGCTCTGGTTGCTGGTTGGGCCGGTTCAATGGCTCTATATGAATTAGCAGTTTTTGATCCCTCCGACCCCGTTCTTGATCCAATGTGGAGACAAGGTATGTTCGTTATACCCTTCATGACTCGTTTAGGAATAACCAATTCATGGGGCGGTTGGAGTATTACAGGAGGGACGATAACGAATCCGGGTATTTGGAGTTACGAAGGTGTAGCTGGGGCACATATTGTGTTTTCTGGCTTGTGCTTCTTGGCAGCTATTTGGCATTGGGTGTATTGGGATCTAGAAATATTTGGTGATGAACGTACAGGAAAACCTTCTTTGGATTTGCCTAAGATCTTTGGAATTCATTTATTTCTCTCCGGAGTAGCTTGTTTTGGGTTTGGCGCATTTCATGTAACAGGATTGTATGGTCCTGGAATATGGGTGTCCGACCCTTATGGACTAACTGGAAAGGTACAGGCTGTAAATCCAGCGTGGGGTGTGGAAGGTTTTGACCCTTTTGTTCCAGGAGGAATAGCCTCTCATCATATTGCAGCAGGGACATTGGGCATCTTAGCAGGCTTATTCCATCTTAGTGTCCGTCCGCCTCAACGTCTATACAAAGGATTACGTATGGGCAATATTGAAACCGTTCTTTCCAGCAGCATCGCTGCTGTCTTTTTTGCAGCTTTTGTTGTTGCTGGAACTATGTGGTATGGTTCAGCAACTACCCCCATCGAATTATTTGGTCCCACCCGTTATCAATGGGATCAGGGATACTTTCAGCAAGAAATATATCGAAGAGTTAGTGCTGGACTAGCCGAAAATCAAAGTTTATCAGAAGCTTGGTCGAAAATTCCTGAAAAATTAGCTTTTTATGATTACATCGGAAATAATCCGGCGAAAGGGGGATTATTCAGAGCGGGTTCAATGGATAACGGGGATGGAATAGCTGTCGGGTGGTTAGGACACCCGATCTTTAGAGATAAAGAAGGGCGTGAACTTTTTGTACGTCGTATGCCTACTTTTTTTGAAACATTTCCAGTTGTTTTGGTAGACGGAGATGGAATTGTTAGAGCCGATGTTCCTTTTAGAAGGGCAGAATCGAAGTATAGTGTCGAACAAGTAGGTGTAACTGTTGAGTTCTATGGTGGTGAACTGAATGGAGTGAGTTATAGTGATCCGGCTACTGTGAAAAAATATGCTAGACGTGCTCAATTGGGTGAAATTTTTGAATTAGATCGTGCTACTTTGAAATCCGATGGTGTTTTTCGTAGCAGTCCAAGGGGTTGGTTTACTTTTGGACATGCTTCGTTTGCTCTGCTCTTCTTCTTCGGACACATTTGGCATGGTGCTAGAACCCTGTTCAGAGATGTTTTTGCTGGTATTGACCCAGATTTGGATGCTCAAGTGGAATTTGGAGCATTCCAAAAACTTGGAGATCCAACGACAAGAAGGCAAATAGTCTGATGCTGCTCTGTTATTTTTCGCTTCTGGTTTCGATTTTCTGTTTGTGATTTTACATAAGGTACTGAAGAAATCTGGATTGAAAATGCCGCCTTTTCTTTGATTCTTCTTTTTTCTTTAATTCGGGAGATAATCCCAAATAAACAGGTATGGAAGCTATAATTGTAAACCGCGATCGAATTTATGGAAGCATTGGTTTATACATTCCTCTTAGTCTCGACTTTAGGGATCATTTTTTTCGCTATCTTTTTTCGAGAACCGCCTAAAGTTCCAACTAAAAAAATGAAATGATTTTTCATTATCTCAATTGACGTAATGGGCCTCCCAATATTGCAATATTGGGAGGCCCATTACGTCAACTAGTCCCCGTGTTCTTCGAATGGATCCCTTAGTTGTTGAGAGGGTTGCCCAAAAGCAGTATATAAGGCGTACCCAGTAAAACTTACAAGTAAACCAGATATAGAGATGGCGACTAGGGTTGCTGTTTCCATTCTTATAGAATTTCAAGACCACAATGGATCTATGATAAGATCGTTTATTTACAACGGAATGGTATACAAAGTCAACAGATCTCAATGAATACAAAATAGGATTTATGGCTGCACAAACTGTTGAGGGTAGTTCTAGATCTGGTCCAAGACGAACTGCGGTAGGGGATTTATTGAAACCATTGAATTCGGAATATGGTAAAGTAGCTCCTGGATGGGGAACTACTCCTTTGATGGGTGTCGCAATGGCCCTATTTGCGATATTCCTATCTATTATTTTGGAGATTTATAATTCTTCCGTTTTACTGGATGGAATTTCACTGAATTAGAGTTACAAGAACCCCAAAATCCTAGCTTTTAAATACAAAAAGGGAAGCATTTAGGTCCCGGATTTTGATTTTAGCTCATTTTTTTTTGGTAGTTCGACTTGGTAGTTCGACCGCGCAATTTTTTTGTTTCTGTATTTCCGGAATATGAGTGTGTGACTTGTTATAATTGATCCTATTGATAGTACAGAGAATGGGTCTGTCGTCTTGATAGAGATGGTTTTACCCCGTCGGATATTTATTCTAGTATCTGGAGCACGGAATACATGAAATAGATCACGAAGTATTCGAACTATGATTCATACTTAATATTCAGACCTCGCGGCCGGATTCCAAAATTAGAAAAAGTTAGAAATTGAAAGAAGAAAAATCTTTCAAATTCCCATTTCTGCTTTGATTTTGCTCAAAGGACAAATGTTTCTTTGTATTTTTAGTAAGTTTATCTATTCTCCTCGTTGAATAAATGATGATCCAATGGTTCTTACTCGGGGAATCTTTGGACTTAGTTTGAAGGTTTTATTGAATCATCGTGGTTCTAGTATGAATCTGAGGTTTCAATTGATTCATAGGGTCTTAACAAGAAAATTCCTATCAATAATAAAGAAAACAAAAGTAAAACCGCATTCCATACAAATAAAAATAACAAATCAAAGAAAAAGAAATAGGTAAATAGAAGATTCAAGAGGCCTGTAACGATCAACATAAAGACAAGGGAGCCGACTTGATTTTTTGGCATTCTAATTATAACCACAAAGAAGAGCTTTCTGATTTTGACTCTTTCGTATCTTTAGATAAGATTGAATCAGAAGATTAAGAAGTTTCCAATTTTCTATTCCATACCCTTTTCACCCAGTATTTGGGTGTTTTTGTTTGAGCTGTACGAGATGAAATTCTCATATACGGTTCTCGGAGGGGGAGTCTCCCCGGGTTACCTATCTCAATAAAGTTTACGATTGGTTCGAAGAACGTCTCGAGATTCAGGCGATTGCAGATGATATAACTAGTAAATACGTTCCTCCTCATGTCAACATATTTTATTGTCTAGGAGGAATTACGCTTACTTGTTTTTTAGTACAAGTAGCTACAGGCTTTGCTATGACTTTTTACTACCGTCCGACCGTTACTGAGGCTTTTGCTTCTGTTCAATACATAATGACGGAAGCTAACTTTGGTTGGTTAATCCGATCGGTTCATCGATGGTCGGCAAGTATGATGGTCCTAATGA